GTATTCAAGGAATATTTGTACACTTCTTTATAGATCACCAGAGTCATTGAAGTCTCATTCATATTCGTATGGATATACTAAAAAAAAAATACAATTATGGATTCAATGAATTCTCAAATTTGGACGATATTTATTTGGGGCGAGCCGATGACCTAAACAAATTCTGCATGATGAACTTTGTACCGCACAAAGCCTTTAGATGAGCAATAAAAAGTCACATAACATAAAAGGGAATGAAGAAATAGAAGATGACAGAAAATAAACACAAAGAACTGAAAGAGGATCGGATTCTATTTATACTCTATCTAAGATGAATCTTGGAAATTTTCACCCGTCAACTCCTATAGACTAGACTTTTCGGTTTTTTAACTAACTAATTTTAGTTTAATCTTTCGAATCTATATGAAATATGAAGTATTAAATGAAGTATTAACATTCTTTTTGACCGAGAGGAGACACATTATGAACAAATAAAATGAAAATAAAAAAGACGAGTAAAGATAATCGAATTTTTTTTACATAGTTTTTTTATAACATAAACTTTTATAATAAAAACTCTTTATTCATCTAGATCTAGAAAGGCTATATATCTAGATGGATAAGTTAAGTATATATCATGTATGGTCCATACCATTACTGAATATCTATGTTGATCTATATCAGATCGAAATTTCATTAAATTGTAGAATGAATACTTAATACACAAATTAATCATGTGCCAGGAACCAGATTTGAACTGGTGACACGAGGATTTTCAGTCCTCTGCTCTACCAACTGAGCTATCCCGACCGTTTTACCCAACCATTTTAATCACGTCGTCTTACTCATTTTACTAAATTTTAGTAAAAATTTTTTGCCTATGTGAATTAAACATAAACAAGTCAATTTTAAAAAGACGAAAAAATATTCTAAAGGCTTATCCAGACCTGAAATTTTTTGTATCTTAAAAAAAAAAGAACTTCGTAAATTTCAATTCGACTAATGATTTGGATTGTTAATCATTCCAATTTCCAATGAATTGGAATTTATTGTTTTGCTCAAAGATGGGCATTTGTAGGTGTATGATATCTATAGATTTGTAAAAAAAAAAATACAGCCCAAATATGTTTGTCAAAGAATGGAATGAATGAGAAAGATAACGAAATTTGAACCGTTAACTAAAAGAGAGAATGGGATAAAAATAATTAAGGAGCCGAGCCGTCCTTTTTTGGGGATAGAGGGACTTGAACCCTCACGATTTCTAAAGTCGACGGATTTTCCTCTTACTATAAATTGCCTTGGTGTCGATATTGACAGGTAGAATGGGACTCTATCTTTATTCTCGTCCGATTAGTCAGTTATCTATCAGACTATGAAGTGAATGGTTTGATGAATTAATATTCAATCCTTTCCTCAATTTGGAATCAAGTCAATTATTTTTTTTTTTTTATTTATATATATAAAATATAGAAAGATAAAAAATATAAAGAATATAAAGATAAAAAAGAAATTAAAGATAAAAAAAAATATGAATATGGATTATGGATTCACGGCCCTATTAATCATTTGAGATAGTATTTTAGTACTATGTATATATGGTTATACTTTACTTTGTTTATCCTTTCTGGGGTTTTGACAGAAGGTTTACTTTACTAATGCAACGCAGTCAACCTCATTTATTAGAACAGCTTCCATTGAGTCTCTGCACCTATCCTTCCTTTTTTTTCTGTCTTTATGAAACTTTTTTTGTTTTCGGAAAACAGGATTTGGCTCAGGATTGCCCATTTTTAATTCCAGGGTTTCTCTGAATTTGAAAGTTATCACTTAGTAAGTTTCCATACCAAGGCTCAATCCAATTAAGTCCGTAGCGTCTACCAATTTCGCCATATCCCCTTTTTTGCTTTGAGATTAAGATCTTATTATTATCCCCCTTTTTCATTTGTATTCTACTGGAACTGTTGAAGTCATTAGATAGTGATTCCTATAAAAAGCCTTTTTTTTATTTCTTGTCTATCTTCTTTCATCTCTAGCAGAGACCCTTATTTAGTCTAATCAGAAAGGATTCTATCATTTCTCTATCCGCAATTCAATATAGATGTATATAGAACACATTTATTATATATACTTCTCTTACTCTCATTTTTTCTCGTGCAATTTTGAATACTTGAAGGATCGATTCTTTTTTTTTTTCGTTATTCATAATTAATTCATATTAATTATGAATATCGAAAAAAAAAAAGAATAAAAAGTTAATAACCAAGATTCCATTAGTTTATTAAATTCCTATGCATGTACAATTTCTGTTATGTGAGCCCGCTTAGCTCAGAGGTTAGAGCATCGCATTTGTAATGCGATGGTCATCGGTTCGACTCCGATAGTTGGCTTTTCTATATTTGTTTGATTTTTTACACGATTAAAACTGTTTTTTTGAAATCAAAGAATATTGATTTGGATGCTTTTCCCTTTTTCCAAGTGTGAACGATTCTTATGTGGTAAGAACTCCTAATTATGAACAAAACTTAGAGTGGTTAAATCTCTGCAGAACAAAGCAAGAACAAGAAAAGGACCCCTTTGCTTTCTATATATATATATTTTTTATATACATTTTTGGTATATATATAATAATGTCCGGATCTGGATACAATCCATCTCCTAATTCTTTGTAGTTTACTATTTCAGTAGATTTTCCTTCATTTATCATATTTATTTATATATCATAGTTATTGATCCCTTAGTTCAATTTAGTTCAGTTTTAATTTAGGTTTATGAAAATTCAACAAAAAAAAATAAGGAAAACAAGGAGTTTTTATGGCACGTTACCGAGGGCCTCGTTTCAAAAAAATACGCCGTCTGGGGGCTTTACCGGGACTAACTAGTAAAAATCCTAGAGCCGGGGGCGATCTTAGAAATCAATCACGCTCGGGTAAAAAATCTCAATATCGTATTCGTTTAGAAGAAAAACAAAAATTGCGTTTTCATTATGGTCTTACAGAACGACAATTACTTAAATACGTTCGTATCGCCGCAAAAGCCAAAGGTTCAACAGGTCGGGTTTTATTACAATTACTTGAAATGCGGTTGGATAACATCCTTTTTCGATTGGGTATGGCGTCAACTATTCCTCAAGCCCGCCAATTAGTTAATCATAGACATATTTTAGTTAATGGTCGTATAGTAGATATACCAAGTTATCGCTGCAAACCCCGAGATGTTATTACAGCGAGGGATGAACAAAAATCTAGAGCTATGATTAAAAATTATCTCGATTCAGCCCCCCAGGCGGAATTGCCAAAACATTTGACTCTTCACCCATTTCAATATAAAGGATTGGTCAATCAAATAATAGATAGCAAATGGGTCGGCTTGAAAATAAATGAATTGCTAGTAGTCGAATATTATTCTCGTCAGACTTAAACCGAACTAAAATAACAAGAGTTCGGAAAATTTTGTCTCCTATCGCCCAAGTAAAGAAACCGGTTTGATCGGGGGATTTTTCTCTCATTAATATGTCGTAGAACGATAGGGATATTTTCATTCCTTTACATTTTTTGTTTTGCAGTATTTTATTTTCTGTAACGCAGAAATTAGGAATAGAGAATCTATATAAAGGAAAGGTCTAACTGTTGGAATAAAGGTATCCATTGTTATGTGGTTATGGGATTTGATACATTGCGATCAGTAGAATATTGATAAATTAAGTGAAGGTACGGAAAGAGAGGGATTCGAACCCTCGGTAAACAAAAGCCTACATAGCAGTTCCAATGCTACGCCTTGAACCACTCGGCCATCTCTCCTACATAATGATTATGTCCCAGAAACTGAGTGAATCGCGAATCATTCGTATTAGATTGTTGAGTAAATATGGTATGTACAATCAATTCGAACTATAAAAAAAATAAAAATAGAAAATTTTGAATCAAATTCAAATAAAGAACTTTCCTTCGAAATTGGGGGATAAAGATATTTGTTTTTGTATGCCAAACTCTTTGTTAAAGTTAAATAAAGATTAAAAACAATAACGATCGATAGATATTTGTGTTTGTAAAACAGGCCAGGCCCTTCCGTTCTTTTTTGCTATTTATATTATTTATATCGGTTTAAATCATTGGATTGGAACGTCTCAAATGCTCAGTCTATCTTTTTTTTTAATTCAGTCTGTTTTTATGTTATTTTGTACTGTAGAACTACTTTTTTGTGGGATCGTTTTCTCATGAGAGGTAATTAAAAGACATTAAAAAATGGATTGCTACCTATGCCTAGATCCCGGATAACTGGAAATTTTATTGATAAGACCTTTTCAATTGTAGCCAATATCTTATTACAAATAATTCCGACAACTTCAGGAGAAAAGGAGGCATTTACTTATTACAGAGATGGTGTGGTTTGATTTTTATTTATTTATCGCTTCAAGTCTTAGGAGAAAGACACATTAGTCGGGATAGAAAGATTTGAAAGAACTCGACTCTACGCTTGTTGAAGGTGAAGTTTCTAAATAAAACAATTCCTTCTGTCGGGTATCCCCGATTAATGCAGCCTCAGATGCTTCAATTGCCAATTCTAGCATTGAACGAAAGGTTACACTAAGGTCTATGGGGTTGCGTATTGCAGGTTAACCCTACCCCACTAGTACCTATAGTCGGCATAGAGGAAGAAGCACTACGCCTAGGAATCAACAACATGAAAACTTTGTTATAAATTCTCTCCTTTTTTCTTTTTGGAGATCGGAACTAAGAAGAATGGTTGGGACAACAAACATCCATCTCGTTCGTACTTTGGATACCCGTATAACCATCGAAGACTGTTGAAGTGACTAATTCCTAGAGATTAAGAAAGATTGAGGACAAAGAAATTGTTGGAGTTAACTTAATATTTTTATCTAGTATCAGCATGCTTGATGTTAAGAAAAGAGCTTTTGCAGAAAGGTTGGCTAGAGATTTCTTGTAAAAACACTAGCCCCGCTCAGTTCATAATGAGAATATTTTACTCCTTATTTAATTCTATGTATTATTTTCATTATGCACATAAGGGAGGAGCCGTATGAGATGAAAATCTCACGTACGGTTCTGGAACGGAGATTCTTTGAATTGAATGACGACCGTAACGAATGTCTGCTCAATCCGAAGGAAATTATGCAGAAGCTTTACAGAATTATTACGAAGCTATGCGGTTAGAAATTGATCCCTATGATCGAAGTTATATACTCTATAATATAGGTCTTATTCACACAAGTAACGGAGAACACACAAAAGCTTTGGAATATTATTTTCGGGCACTAGAACGAAACCCTTTCTTACCACAAGCTTTAAATAATATGGCCGTGATCTGTCATTACGTGCGACTATCTCCACTATAGAAAGAAAAAAAAAAAAAGACCAAAATTTACTAGAAATTCACTAGAAATAGGCTTTCTACATATGCATCGTCCAAAACAACGATTTTTATCAGCTGTAGCAAATAAAGTAACTTCATAGAAGTCAAAATATGAAAAAAAAAAATATGCCTAGATACTTGCTTCTATGGATAACAGATGTAATTGATAGAGGAAGCATCGTAAAGATCAATTAGCGCGATTTTTGGCCGATACAATAAGAACTGCTTACTTATCTCATAATATCAGATATGAGACATAAGTTAGGAATCAACTTATGTAACAGAGTCGATCCCCTAAAGTATTGAGCAGCGGTGTAGTATCAGATCCCAAAGATAGTAAGTCTTTCTTATGAGGGAAGGTCTTTTTCAAAGATTCTATAATATAGATAAAACCGAGATAGTTACCTTTCAGAAAATTATAACGATAGTAGAATGCCTACACTTTATTCTTCTGAAGGTGGGAGAAAAGATAAAACGGATTGTTTTTATTAATCAAAATGAAAGTTTGAAACTCATCGAATTAACCTTTTTTGGTTAACTCGAGAAAAAAATGGGACACCAAAAGAATTGACTGCTGAGCCGTATGAGTTAGGAAACTCTCAAGTACGGTTCTAATGGAAGGAATTTGCTCGCCTATTCTGACCGAGGAGAACAGGCCATTCGGCAGGGAGATTCTGAAATTGCGGAGGCTTGGTTCAATCGAGCCGCGGAGTATTGGAAACAAGCCATAGCGCTTACTCCCGGAAATTATATTGAAGCACAGAATTGGTTGAAGATCACAAGGCGTTTCGAATAAGATAAAGATAAGAGCGCTCTCTTTCTCTTTCTATTTATTATTTATTAGTATTTATTAATTAATATTTAGGGTTAGTTTTTTTTAGCATTTGGTATAGTTTTCTATTTCGTGCTTATATATTCTATATAATTCTATATATATTTTATATATATAATATATTATATAAAATATATAGAAATAGATATAAATAATATCTTATATAAAATAGATATAAATAGAAAATAATATATTAAATAAAATCGAAATATATGAAAATAGAATATATTAAAATAGAAAAATATATAAAATATTAAATATATTAGATATAAAATATTAAATATATTAGAAAATATATTCTATAATATATATTTTCTAATATATAAAATTGATTGTTTATTATCCCTATCAGTCAAATAAAACAGATTGGGTCTCTGGGAAGAACCAATCAACGAATTTCATGAATTTCATTATACCCCTTATAAGATCGTCCTTTTTCGTCTGGTATTTCATAGGAATAAAGGCTACACAGATATAAACAGTAGATAATTTTCTATTTTTGTTATTAAATATTAAAACAAATAAAAAAAAAAAAGATACCTTTGAATTCCTAAAATAGAGAATAGATCCTGATTTTGAATAGAGTAATATGTCTTATGTAAAGTAAAACATAAGCAAAATATAAAATAAAGCAGTATCAGCTAGAAACTTTTTTATTTTAATTTAATATTTAATATAAGAATATACTAGGTTGCACAAAAAATTGTTTTTACATTAATTCAAAACCCGGGACATAAAGGTCCGTTGAGCGCCTTGAGTCTATGTCATAATAGATCCGAACACTTGCCCTGGATCGACTTCCAGATCATAATTGCTCTAGTGAAGAACTAAAGAAACTAAATAAACGCGAGATAGAAGAGAAAGAAACTAATAATAAGTATCTCTCATAGGTTCACTAATTACTTGACTTGACTGTTGGCAGGTCTCTTTAATGTGTTGTCCGGAAAGAGGAGGACTCAATGATTATTCGTTCGCCGGAACCAGAAGTAAAAATTTTGGTAGATAGGGATCCTATCAAAACTTCTTTTGAGGAATGGGCCAGACCCGGTCATTTCTCAAGAACAATAGCTAAAGGACCTGATACTACCACTTGGATCTGGAACCTACATGCTGATGCTCACGATTTCGATAGCCATACCAATGATTTGGAGGAAATTTCTCGAAAAGTATTTAGTGCTCATTTTGGCCAACTCTCCATCATCTTTCTTTGGCTAAGTGGCATGTATTTCCACGGTGCTCGTTTTTCAAATTATGAAGCATGGCTAAGCGATCCTACTCACATTGGACCTAGCGCCCAAGTGGTTTGGCCAATAGTGGGC